ATAGTAATGCTATGAATGACCCAGTATCGAATACTGGTAATAATATCAGCAAAAGAACGTTCTCCCGTGCTTCCAGACATGCTGAGCTCCAAAAATTATTGTACATTCAAAAAAGGAAATCGATTCCGTGAAAGATGGATGGGATCAGTAAATAGAAAACTACTGATATCTTATCTTTGTGAGATAGTCAATTTATTACCGAGGGTTTATTTAGAGTATACCGAATCAGTATAGCTATCCTTCCTCTGACACAGCAACGTAGTCTCGGTCAGTACCGAAATGCTACAGAGAATTCTCTTCTTCCCCCCTTTTTCCTTCTTTCTATATGCATAACTATATGTTAAGAAATAGAAAATTCCTTATAATTTCTTATAAGATTTCCGTTATTGATTTCGTAATAAATAGAAATTAAAGATCTTGAGAAAATAAAGTGCGAATCAATGGGTTCTAATAATTCATGAAAGATAGTATTCTATTCAAACAATTCAATTCTATGCGGAATTTAGAAACCGGTTAAATTTTTTTGTTCAAATCCTTTCATTTCACATAATTGAATTGATTGGTCATACAATACACAATACAATAAATAATAAAAACATTATGATAGTATTTGATGAAAGAAACAGAACATAGTTGGAACAATCAATAAATATTCGCGATGCAACCATTGTTGCATTTGATTCAAAGCAAGGCTCTTTCTTGACCGAAAGGATAAGGATAGAACTCCATGATAGGGAAAGACAGACTAAAAAGATAATAGAAGTTGCTCGTCTTCGAATCGAGTTATACCCGAAATAAAATAAAAATTAAAGTAAGGGTTTTATTTTTCGATAAATTCTAGGACACTTTTTTTATTCTTATTCAAGATATTACGGAGAAATTAACCAGACTCTTACTATACTGAATCCAACGAGTTAAAATAACTAAAAGGTAGTATCGGTCGGTTCGATTCAAAATGGATTAGATCTTATTGAAAAATGAAATGATCAAAATGGAAATTATTTTCAAATCCAATTCATTCTTTTATTCCAAAATCACTGAAATAGAATTTCGTTTTTTAATGAAGTGACACGATACACTATTTTTTTATTTTTTTTTTTACCTATGTCACTCTATCTTTTTTGAGTGCCGTCTATAATGTAATGACTGATTAATCAAGAACTTTAATTGGAACTAAACTGATTTAGGTAAATGTTTTATCAACATATGTAGCAAAAGAACATATTTAATTTAACTCTTTCATGCCTACTATAACTAGTTATTTTGGTTTTCTACTGGCCGCTTCAACTATAGCCCCCGTTCTATTGATTGGTTTGAACAAGATACGACTTATTTGAAATTAATTGAATGCGCAATTCATAACCATAAAAAAAATTTCTTAAATTCCGGGTAATTTATAGTCCCTTCCCGCGGTCGCGGGAATTGCCAATTCTGGGTCATTGAGATTCGCGGATAATTCAGATTAATATTTAGGGATAGATCTTACCCTCTTTTTTATTTTCTCAAACAAATCAAAATGATTGAAGTTTTTCTATTTGGAATCGTTTTAGGTCTAATTCCTATTACTTTAGCAGGATTATTTGTAACTGCATATTTACAATACAGACGCGGCGATCAATTGGACCTATGATTCAATAACCATTTTTTGATTGACCTCCTCCTCCTTGCAGGAGGTCAAATTAAAGTTGCAATTGAACTTTATTAAGTTTTTTTATTGATTGTATGTGATTCGACATAACATAAATAGAATCACGCTCTGTAGGATTTGAACCTACGACATCGGGTTTTGGAGACCCACGTTCTACCGAACTGAACTAAGAGCGCTTTCTTATGATAGGAGATACGACTGTAAGGAAAAGGAATTTTTTGTACCCATAAAATAGCTTGTATACATATAGTATGTAAAAATGATAAATTATGTCCAATTTTCATCGATCTCAATTAATCCCTCATTATTTCCCATGGGAGAAATAATAGGTAGGGATGACAGGATTTGAACCTGTGACATTTTGTACCCAAAACAAACGCGCTACCAAGCTGCGCTACATCCCTTTTTAAATTTATTTTTTACAATGTCATTGTAAAAAATATATGTCTTGTTTTGCACATTATTATTTTATTTTCCATCTATATACAATTTTATTGCCATTTCTTCTTTTTTTTTATGTTTCATAATAATAAATATAAATATTATATACATCTGAAACCTAATGTATAAAATAAAAAACAAAAAGAATGAATATTAATCGAAAATGTTCAGGAAGAAAGGGCCTTCTTTTTGTTTTTTAGAAAAAATAAAATCTCATCTACAGATTCATTGGACATATCCATTTTCGTTAGGAATTATACGTAAAAATAAATACAAACGATCTTGAACTACAGTATCTGACTATATAATATATGTATATGTCTTACAATAAACAATAAAAAAGGAGTATTTTTAATAATGCAATATCTAAAAACATATCTCTCCACGGCACCCGTGCTAACTACTCTATGGTTTGGATCTTTAGCGGGTCTGTTGATAGAGATTAATCGTTTATTCCCAGATGCCTTGTCATTCCCCTTTTTTTAATTCTAATCTAGTTATTGATATGATATGCGAAGAAAAAAAAAGAAGAGATATAATTATATGCGACGTACGTGACGGAAATAGATTTCGTCACCCCCTTTTTTCAGTTATTTTCTTTAGTTTAGGAAGGAAAGATCAATTTCAAAATGTATTGAACCTCAACAAAAATCCAGCGTATCCAAGATCGAATTTTGGAGAACAGAACTGGAAATGTGGGTCCAGTCTAGGTAAAATTATAGCATAAAAATAAGATATTTAAACAAAATAAGGGGATTAGCATAGGAATAATTGATAGTTCGAAAAAAATTTGTATTACTTAATTATTATATTTCTCTATTAATATTAATTACAACGAAATTTTTAGAAATTTAATTTCTAGTTAGTAACTTATATTCATTTTTTTCGGATCGAAAATGGAAAAGTTAGTTAAGTCGATCCAAAATCCAAAGGGGGTTCATGGCCAAGGGTAAGGATGTCAGAATCAGAGTTATTTTGGAATGTACTAATTGTGTCCGAAATGGTGTCTATAAAGAATCGTCGGGTATTTCTAGATATATTACTCAAAAGAATCGACACAATACACCCAGTCGATTAGAGTTGAGAAAATTTTGTCGATATTGTCACAAGCATAGGATTCACGGGGAAATAAAGAAATAGATCGAACGGAACGCACGTTCGACCTTTCCATTCCAATTCCAAGTAGTGGAAAGAGGAAAAATTTCACAGATAGAATACAAATAAAACCAACCCCATTTTGTCCGGATCCGAAATGAATAAATAAAAAAAGGAATAAACCATGGATAAATCCAAGCAACCCTTTCGTAAGTCCAAGCTCTCTTTTCGTCGGCGTTTGCCCCCAATTGGATCGGGGGATCGAATTGATTATAGAAACATGAGTTTAATTAGTCGATTTATTAGTGAACAAGGAAAAATATTATCTAGACGGGTGAATAGATTAACCTTGAAACAACAACGATTAATTACTATTGCTATAAAACAAGCTCGTATTTTATCTTTGTTACCTTTTCTTAATAATGAGAAACAATTTGAGAGAGCCGAGTCGATCCCTAGAACTAAAGGCCCTAGAATCAGAAATAAATAGGCATATTCCTGGATTGGGCCAAAACTCCAATCGGAACTCAAGCTCGGATTGATTTTTTTTTTTCGAAAAAGCCTAGAATCCAGAGTTTATTGTTGTGTTAGAAGAAATAAAAAATGGGGAAATAAAATTTTTTTTTTTTATTATTAAAACATGTTCGTTCATTCCTACTACTTATCTTAATTCGATCTTAATTTATTTTTATTCCGTCTTTCCCGGAGTTAATTCTCCGGGGAATTTTGTTTCAATCATTCCTTTATATTACTTTATTTGCTATTTGACGATCTTATTGGAAATCAGGTAAAGACAATTCTTATTTGATATAGCTATTTGTGCAAGTATTTTACGATTAATAAGCAATTGCTTCTTGTATAGATTGTGGATTAATCGACTATAACTATGGAATACCTTATTCTCCCGAGTTACTGCATTTATACGAGTAATCCACAAACAACGAAAATTTCTCTTTTGCCTGCCTCTATCTCGATAAGAAGAAACCAAAGCTCTTATTTTTTGTTGAATAGTCGTTCGAGTAAGTCTTGAATGAGCCCCTCTAAAGGTTGATGCAAATAAACGAATTTTTGTTCGACGCCTACGAGCTGTATATCCTCGTCTAACTCTGGTCATTGAATCCAATTAAACCTTAATGAATAACTAATTGATTTATCTTCTTTCAGTCATTCTTTTCCCCTCTCTCAGTCGATTAATAACAAAACGGATTATCCCAATATAAAAAAAAAAATTCCAATGGCTTTTGCTACTATGACCTTCCCAACCACTATTTTTTATTCTTTCCAGGAATTTTGTTCACCTGGAAACAAGAAATTCTACCGATACGAAATAAATAAAAAAAGCGGGTTTCATCGTTTCTATGGTTACTTCCTAAACGGTGAGGTCCTCTCTATGCACCGGAGCCTCTTCTCTCGTTTAATCAAACGGTATTGTTAACTTGTATAGTTCACACTCTTTGGCTCTACCCATCAATTATACAGTAATAGGCCTTTCACAATAGGAACTATCCATACAGTGACGGTATTTAATTATGAAAGTTAGCTAGGTAGCTGACCCTGTTAGTCCGTTCTTTCAAGAATAGGAGCATAACCCTTTTGCTTTTTAGAATGCTATTTCCTCCGCTTAATGGATAACCATTTGCTACCAATGGGGGGTTTATTCTCATCTCAAATTGAGGTGATTGGATTTGCACCAATGGAAACCATAAATTCCATATGCAATACACAACAATATGGTATATGATAGATCTTCATTTCTAGATAGTAAATGGCCTTCTATCTATCCTCTTCATTGGTACTAATCATTGATATTGATACTCTAAAATTGTCTCATTTGTTCTCGAGTTCATGATCTGAACGAGTCGCACATACACCCTAGTACATGTTCCTCGACGCTGAGGACATCCTCGAAGAGCGGGAGATTTCGTGACATTTCTTATTGGCTGTCTTGTGTTTTTTCTAATAAGTTGTTTAATAGTTGGCATGTTGTATATATCAAATTGTAGAATGGGTTGGTTTATATCAATCTTAACCTGATTTAAGATTGATGATTATCAATTATTTCTATTCAATATCAAATCAAATCGTTCAAAATTCCAATTCTAGGTTGAAACGGCATTGTTGATTTACACGAAATCCTCCGTATTTTCAACTGCTACAAGATCAACAATGCCATAAGCTTGGGCTTCTGTTGCTGACATAAAAACATCCCTTTCCATGTCTTCAGATACAACCCACAAGGGGTTGCCCGTTCTTTGTACATAAACCTTTGTGAGGGTTTCGCGAAGTTTCAGTAGTTCTTCTGCTTCCAGGATGAATTCGCCTGCTTGTGCCTCATAAAAAGAACTAGCAGGTTGGTGAATCATAACCCTGATGATATTGATATAACATCATTAATGGTTCTTCTATCTCGCATGATTGGGCGGACTAAAGTAAAGTAAAGGAAAGGGATAAAAAAAAAATAGAATTTGAACAACCGTACAGGCATATTTTGTGCATTGCATACGGCTCTGCAATGGAATTTACTCCCCCTATCCCCCCTCCATCGAAGAAAGAAATATAATCTATACGATCTAGATCAGTGAATAATCCACTTACCATCCTTCTTTTTGTAAGAGTAAAAAAAATACTATGATGGTTCTGTTGCTTTATATATTTATTTAGTCCGTGATTTAGCAATCCCAAAGTTTCTTTCTGATAGGATGAAATAGGGATTTTTTTTTTACTTTTTCTTTCATAAATATTTCATAAATATAAGAAATAAGGTTTCTGTTCTGGTGTGGAAGAAAAAGGGTTTGTGACGTTGAAATGTACTCCCGACACATAAGATAAAATCGGAAATAACCTTTGTTTCATACTACTATCTCGATAAAAAATCTCATGTTATGAAAAAAACAATAATGGTTTGTTCATATCGAACTCAAAGTGCCATGCTATTATTACTTATTATTCATATTCGATTAGTCATATTCAATATGGCGAAGGCATAGTTTTTTTCCAAATAAAAACCCATTGGCGCCAAGCGTGAGGGAATGCTAGACGTTTGGTAATTTCTCCACCAACCAGAATGAAAGATCCCATTGAAGCCGCTAATCCCATGCATATTGTATGTACATCGGGTGGCACAAATTGCATAGTATCATAAATGCCTATTCCTGGTATTACCCATCCACCGGGAGAGTTTATAAACAAATAAAGATCCCTAGTATTATCTTCTATACTGAGATATACCATGAGACCAACCAGTTGATTCGATATCTCGCTATCAACTTCTTGTCCTAAAAAAAGTAATCTTTCTCGATAAAGTCGGTTGATTAGGACAAAATTGTATCCTTTAGTAACCGTACGTGCACCTTTGGATGCATACGGTTCAAAAAAAAAAAAGAATCAATGTGACGATTCCGGCCTTATTTCTTTTTTTGTAACAGGTTTTTGTTTTTCTAATGAAGGGCTTTTCTATAAAAAAAATGAGGCCCCTTTTACTAAAAAAAAAATTACTGAACTTATTGAACTAACCCCCATTGATGTATTGTTTCATCGTGATTTTAATCACGATGTAATTTTCTTGTTCCTGGGTGGGACCTTTCAATTCTTTTAGGTTCATGTTCTACTCCGGGTAAAGATCCGTCATAATTCTATTTGCGCATATAGGACAAATGATCTCAGTACCACTTCTTTTTGCTATGACTTCTTTTTTTTAGTTTCGTGCTTTTCTACCAATTATTCGATGTATTCATAATACTATTATTCCGTCGATTGGCAGTTAGTTTGAGATCATTCCTGTAGTAAACATAAGTTTATGATACAAGCAGCAATCGTACATATATTACCCATTTGGTATTTTCTGAGCGGAGCCTGGATACTTTTTTATCAGTCCAAGTCAACCATAAATTCTTCTCTAATTGAAAAATATTGATCCCCAATATAAATTGATCTAATTGCACTTCACGCTCCGAATGATTGATGGTTCAATCAATATTTATTGGGTGAAACAGAGGATATCTCGATCGGGGGAGAAAACGGGTAAATCCCATATGACCAAATATGTCTGACAAGTCGCACTATACGTCAACCCAAACCGCATCTTCCTCTCCGGGACTCCGAAAAGGTACTTTTGGAACACCAATGGGCATTAAATTCAAGAAAAATTTAAGTACTATACTTCACTTTAATATAGAAACGTAACAACAGGTTTATTGTCTTCATAATTTTTTTTCCTTTTATTCTTTTTTATACATAGATTTTAAGGTTCTATAGAAGAAGACAGAATGAATAAAGAACAAATTTGATCGAATGGGTCGATCATGTGAATGATAAACAAGTATCTATGCATTCGTTTCCAAAAATGGGATCAATCCCCATTGCGTATTGGTACTTATCGGGTATAGAATAAATCTGTTTCTCTTTGTTCTTACGAACAGAAATGTTCTATTATTTTCAATGGAACGGAATAAATATTAACTCTTTCTCATATAGAATCTACTGAAAAGATTATACTCTTTTCCAATGCGATAAAGTTACATAGTGTCTATTTATGGGGTATTTCCATGGGTTTGCCTTGGTATCGTGTTCATACTGTTGTATTGAATGATCCCGGTCGATTGCTTGCTGTCCATATAATGCATACAGCTCTAGTTTCTGGCTGGGCCGGTTCTATGGCTCTATATGAATTAGCGGTTTTTGATCCCTCTGACCCCGTTCTCGATCCAATGTGGAGACAAGGTATGTTCGTTATACCCTTCATGACTCGTTTAGGAATAACAAATTCATGGGGTGGTTGGACTATTTCAGGAGGAACTATAACGAATCCGGGTATTTGGAGCTATGAAGGTGTGGCGGGGGCACATATTCTGTTTTCTGGCTTGTGCTTCTTGGCAGCTATCTGGCATTGGGTGTATTGGGATCTAGAAATATTTTCTGATGAACGTACGGGAAAACCTTCTTTGGATTTGCCCAAGATCTTTGGAATTCATTTATTTCTCTCAGGGTTGGCTTGCTTCGGTTTTGGCGCATTTCATGTAACAGGCTTGTATGGCCCTGGAATATGGGTGTCCGATCCTTATGGGCTAACCGGAAAAGTACAATCTGTAAATCCAACGTGGGGTGCGGAGGGTTTTGATCCTTTTGTTCCGGGAGGAATAGCCTCTCATCATATTGCAGCGGGTACATTGGGTATATTAGCGGGCCTATTCCATCTTAGTGTCCGTCCGCCCCAACGTCTATACAAAGGATTACGTATGGGCAATATTGAAACAGTACTTTCCAGTAGTATTGCTGCTGTTTTTTTTGCAGCTTTCATAGTTGCTGGAACTATGTGGTATGGCTCAGCAACTACCCCCATCGAATTATTTGGTCCCACTCGTTATCAGTGGGATCAGGGATACTTTCAGCAAGAAATATATCGAAGAGTTGGGGCTGGACTAGCCGGAAATCTTAGTTTATCGGAAGCTTGGTCTAAAATTCCCGAAAAATTAGCTTTTTATGATTACATTGGTAATAATCCGGCAAAGGGGGGATTATTCAGAGCAGGCTCAATGGACAACGGGGATGGAATAGCTGTTGGATGGTTAGGGCACCCTATCTTTAGAGATAAAGAAGGTCGCGAGCTTTTTGTACGTCGTATGCCTACTTTTTTCGAAACATTCCCGGTAGTTTTGGTAGATGGAGACGGGATTGTGAGAGCTGATGTTCCTTTTAGAAGGGCGGAATCAAAGTATAGTGTCGAACAGGTAGGTGTAACTGTTGAGTTCTATGGTGGAGAACTCAATGGAGTCAGTTATAGCGATCCTGCTACTGTGAAAAAATATGCTAGACGTGCCCAATTAGGCGAAATTTTTGAATTAGACCGGGCTACTTTGAAATCCGATGGTGTTTTTCGTAGCAGTCCGAGGGGTTGGTTCACTTTTGGGCACGCTACGTTTGCTTTGCTCTTCTTTTTCGGACACATTTGGCATGGCGCTAGAACCTTGTTCAGAGATGTTTTTGCTGGTATTGATCCAGATTTGGATGCTCAAGTGGAATTTGGGGCATTCCAAAAACTTGGAGATCCAACTACAAGGAGACAAGTAGTCTAATACAAGACTACTCCAATATCTTGAGACTCTATTTTTTTTACATAGTTATCAGAAAAATATTGGCTTTAATCACGATCTTTTCGTTGATTTTTTTTATATGGTAAATGATCCCAAATAAATAGGTGCGGAAGCTATACTTGTAAACCACGATCGAATCTATGGAAGCATTGGTTTATACATTCCTTTTAGTCTCGACTTTAGGGATCATTTTTTTCGCTATCTTTTTTCGAGAACCGCCTAAGGTTCCGACTAAAAAATGAAATGATTTTTCATTATATCAATTGAAGTAATGAGCCTCCCAATATGGGAGGCTCATTACTTCAACTAGTCTCCATGTTCTTCGAATGGATCTCTTAATTGTTGAGAGGGTTGCCCAAAAGCGGTATATAAAGCGTACCCAGTAAAGCTTACAAGTAAACCAGATATGAAGATGGCGACTAGAGTTGCTGTTTCCATTTCGAGATAATTTTAAGATCACAATTGATCTACGATAAGATCGTTTATTTACAACTACAACGAAATGGTATACAAAGTCAACAGATCTTAAGCAAAAATTAAATAGGATTTAGGGTATGGCTACACAAACCGTTGAGGGTAGTTCTAGATCTGCTCCAAGACGAACTAATGCAGGGAGTTTGTTGAAACCATTGAATTCGGAATATGGTAAAGTAGCTCCGGGCTGGGGGACTACACCACTTATGGGGGTCACAATGGCTCTATTTGCAATATTCCTATCTATTATTTT